TTTAGCTATGGACCTAGCAAAAGAAAAATTGAGATAGGTTCCTATAGTATTGGATTCCCCCCCCTCACAATCGGACGTGAAGGTTTCCTCTCATCCGGCTCAAGTAGTTACACCAAATAAAGAAAGGGGTTCTTCTTCTTTTTAAACTTTGTTCGAGAAAACCCTACAAAAAGCTACTCTTTACTCAAGTTCCCAGTAAGGACCAGCCTCATTCTTATCTTATTTGATTTTTGATTTTCACTCTAACCTTTTAGACTTTCTTTTATGTTTACGAAAAAAAAAACGAAAAAAAGGAAATGTGAAATTCTTGAGTAGTCTACTTCCCCTCAAATGATGAATCCCCTGAAAGGAATATTTTGGGACTCTTAAAGGATTCCTTTGTCTATGATATTGTATTGTTCCATTGGATCTTTTTTAGGTCTCTACTCACCTCGATGGTTATTATACCTTGAAGCATATATGCGATAGATAAGCTCCCGTAACCATATTCGCTTGCGCTTGCCTGAACATAATTTCTTTTTTAAAGAATTTTAAAGAAATGGAATGTATAATTCCACAAAAAGTCTTTTTTCACGAGGTATAACTAACTATTCCTATATTATCTGTTACGGAATCGACCATAGATCAATTCCCCTTTTCTTCCATTTTGAAATCTTGAATGTACCCATAATTCTGAGCTTCATGTTCCTCCTCCCAAGATACATGTCAGAGCTAGGGGCATCCCAATCAGATTAAATGGGATGACAGTTTCTCAGTCCAAATCTGTCAAATGAAAATTTCGATCAAATCACACATCGCAATATACTAGGCCCTCTAATTCCCTAAGAGGCTTATCTAAAAGATTCGCAATATAACTAGGAAGACGTTTCAAATACCACACATGAGTCACTGGACATGTCAGTTTTATGTATCCCATTTGGTACCTTCGTATCCGAGAATCAACAAATTCCACCCCGCATTCTTCACAAAATCTCGGGTCTTCTTTTTCAGTCCCAATTCCTCGGTAATTTCCACAAGCACAAATCCCACTTTTTATGGGTCCAGAAATTCTTTCACAAAACAATCCATCTTTTTCCGGTTTATTAGTTTTATAATGAAAAGTATAGGGTTTTGTCACCTCTCCAACTATCTCTCCATTGGGTAGAATCTTTTTTGCCCAAGCCCTGATTTGTTGAGGGGAAACTGGTCCAATTCGAAGTTGTTGATGTTTATACTGGTCAATCATAGAATAGAAATTCTGATTCATTGAGATCAAGCTTCCTTCCTATCCATCTGGAAGTTCTTTTCAGATACAAGGAAATGATTCAGTTCCAGGGACAAAGATCGTAGTTCTCGAACGAGCAATCGAAAAGATTCTGGAGCACCCTCTGGGTTAGGTACTGTTGCCCCAATAATCGTAGCACCAAGTACTTCTTGACGAGCTCTAATATGATCAGATTTGTAAGTAAGCATCTCTTGTAAGATATGAGCAACACCAAATCCCTCTAGAGCCCAAACTTCCATTTCCCCTACTCTTTGTCCCCCTTGTTTGGCCCTCCCTCTAAGGGGTTGTTGTGTAACAAGTGCGTAATGCCCACTGGAACGTCCATGGATTTTATCATCAACTTGATGGATTAATTTTAGGATATAGGACTTTCCTATTAGAACAGGTTGTTCAAAAAGATCTCCTGTTCTTCCATCAAATATTCTGCTTTTTCCCGGATATTCGGGTTCAAATACCCATGGATTTTTTGTTTTCTTACTGGCTTCATATAATTCGGAAAACACTAGTTTTCTTGAGGCCTCTTGCTCATATCTCTCATCAAAAGGTCCTATTCTATAATGTTTCTTTAGCAGATCCCCCGCTAACCCGAGTGAACATTCAAATATCTGTCCCACATTCATTCGTGAGGGGACTCCTAATGGGTTGAATACCATATCAACGGGCGTTCCATCTTGCAAATAGGGCATATCTTGTCTAGACAAAATCTTAGAAATTATACCCTTATTCCCATGCCTTCCAGCTACTTTATCACCTACTTTGATTTCACGTTTCTGTGAAATATATACACGAATCCTTTCTGGTTTAGAATTGGAAACCCCTCTTCTATGGATCCATCTCACATCAATAACTCGACCCCTTCCCCCTATAGGTAGTCTTAGAGAAGTTTCTTTTGAAGTGGATACCTGAATGCCAAGTATAGCTCGTAATAATCTATCCTCCGGGGCATATGAGGATTCACTCGCTGTCTGAGGTGTTAATTTACCTACTAAGATATCACCTGTTTCTATCCAAGATCCCAGCATCACAATTCCATTTCTGTCTAAATTTCGGAGTAAACGAGCCTCTAAATGCGGGATCTCCTTAGTGATTCTTTCAGGACCTTGGCTTGTTACATGAGTCTGAATTTCATATTTCCGGATGTGAAAAGAAGTATAAATATCTTTATAAACCAGACGTTCGCTAATTAGTACTGCATCTTCAAAATTGTAACCTTCCCATGGCATATAAGCTACTAATACATTATTTCCTAAAGCGAGTTCCCCACCAGCTGTAGCCGCACCACCCGCTAGAATTTGTCCCTTTTTAATGTATTTACCCCGCTGAACCTGAGTTTTTTGATTCATACAAGTATTTTTGTTGGAACGTTGATACATAACCAATGGAATGCTTAGAGTATCCCCATTACTTGAGAAAATGATCTTTTGAGTATCAGTATAAATGATTTTTCCCTTGCGTTCGGCTATAACTGAAACCCCCGAATCTAGAGCCGTTTGTCCTTCCAACCCAGTTCCAACAATGCACTTCTCGGACCGAGAAAGGGGAACTGCTTGGCGCTGCATATTAGAACTCATTAAAGCTCGATTCGCATCATTATGCTCAATAAAAGGAATGAGGGAAGCTCCAATAGAAAAATATTGGAAGGGAAAAATGCTTCTAAGATGAATCTCTTCCCATGCAATAGTCAGGAATTCTTGACGATATCGAGCTGGAACAACCTGTTGTTCTTGAATATCCCGATTCAAGGCCAAAGAATTTCCTGCTGCTACCATATAATATTCATCTCTATTTGGTGATAAATAAACCATCTGTGCCTCTTTTGATCTCTCAGATAATCCATAAAATGGACTCTCTATAGATCCCCAATAACCAACCTTCACATGAATAGCTAATGATCCCATAAGTCCAACATTAATTCCTTCGGACGTGTCAATTGGACAAATACGTCCATAGTGACTCGGGTGGATATCTCGTATTCGAAAACTAGCAGTTCGCCCCGTCAATCCTCCAGGACCCAAATAACTCCATTTTCGCCCATGAACAATTTGTGTCAACGGATTAGTTCGATCCAAAACTTGAGATAAAGGGTGTAGGCCAAAAAACGATTCATAAGTAGTTGTTAATGAAGTTGAAGTTACCAAATTTTGAGGAGTCGGTATCAATTTATGCCTGATTGCTCCACATATAGTTCCTCGAACCGTATTTTCTAAACGAACAAGAGCCAATCCGAATTGATCCTGTAATAGATCTGCTACAGAACGAATACGTTTATTTTTCAAGTGACTCATATCGTCAAGTGTACCCATTCCCAATTTAATTCCAATCAAATGATCCACAGCAGCCAATAAATCTCGTGGTAACAAAAATGTATTGTTTTGGGGTATATCAAGATTAAGTCTCCGGTTCATATTTCGTCGACCAATCTTTCCTAACTCACATCTTTGTTGAAAAAATTTCTTTTGTAATTCCTTGCATAAGGACTCAGAAAATACTGGATCCCCCCCTACACAGGCAAATTGTTGATAAAACTCCAAAATAGCATTTTCTTTTGACCCAATCTTTTTTTTCTCTTTATCATTCGGGAAAGACAAGAAAATCTCAGGGTAACAAACATTATCTAAAATTTCTCTTATATTCGAACCCATAGCTGATGATAGAACTAGAATAGATATTTTTTGTTTTCTACTTACACGGGCCCATATCCTTGCTTTTCTATCAATTTCTAATTCCGACCTTCCCCCCCAATCCGATATTATAGTACTGGTATAGACAGAAACTCCGTTATGTTCCAATTCTGAACGATAGTAAATACCGGGACTTTGCAATATTTGGTTGATCACAATTCGGTATATTCCATTTACTATAGAGGTTCCAAAAGAATTCATTATAGGGATGTTTCCAATAAAAACGGTTTGTTCTTGCATATTTCTACCGGTTTTCCAAATTAAGACCGCGGGTACATATAATTCAGAAGAATATGTGAGTGATTCATACACAGCATCTCTTTCTGTTATCAAGGGCTCTACCAATTGATATGTTTCCACAAATAATTGAAATTCAATTTCTTGATCTCTATCTTCAATTTTTTGAAACTTATGAAATTCTTCCGTCAAGCCCTGATTAATGAACCTACAAAATCCCTCAAATTGTATCTGACTAAATCCAGGTATTGTGGACATTCCCTCATTTCCATTCTGGAGCATCTTAATATGAAGTTTCCTCTTTATTGAAAAAATCCCATTATCGGCTTTTGGCTCACTATTCATCGAACCCTACCAATTGATCTAGCAATGATGGAATGGATATTCTGTTTACTGAATCACATAAAATTTTAGTCAACTCCATCCATATATATCGTATGAACGAAAGCAAGACAGAGAAATGAAGGGCATTTTCGATGCAAGTTCGAATTTGATCTTGAGACAGGTACAAATAGAAAGAAATGGAAATTAATAAAGCATTCCTGGGAAAAATTCTGTCACTTAGGCTGATGGAGTCTTTTATCGGATATAAAAATTGATCCAATTTAGACCTAATACCTAATTCTTTTATTATGATATTAATATGATATTAATGATATTATGATCAGCGTACAAAAAAAGAAAAAAGAAATGAGTTTAGGATTTAATCTGCTCTCTATGAATGAGATAAAAACAGAAGAATCAGGAACAGCATAGAGTTTCCCTTTTTTTTTAACACACACAATTGAATGTTCAAAAAGGAATTCGCAAATCTTTTTTTGGTAGTAAAATTTATAAAATACAATGAAATTGTATAGTCATAGGAGTAATCTTTAGGAAGTACATGACGATATAGCTATCTAGCTATCTGTATATCACATCTTTTATAAGAATTGAACTTGGTGCAACCTAGGTTAGGTCGTACTCTTCTATTTTCTATTCATATTCAATGAAATATTCAAGCACAATGATCCTATATAGGGATATGTGCATAAGAAATAGACTCGACTTGGTATCCACGTATAACAATTTCTGTTCTAGAGTTTACACTTTTCTGGGGTTTACATATACACATATATTTTCTTATAATTAGAATTGATCATGTAATTGATAATGATTAGTCGGAAATCAATTGGATTTTGCATCCATTAAGATAAGGAGATACAAAATTAAGAGCTGTTCGCTAATTCAAAGTAAGAAAAGTAAGTAAGAGTAAAAGAGTAAGAATTAAATATTAAATAGTTAATGGAGTAAAGAGTAATTTATTCGAAATTGACCTGCATTTTACAGTCTGTGACCGGGCCGGGAATCTTTTCACTTTTCTATAGATCTATCGAATCTATAGAAAAGTGAAAAGAGAAGGTAAGTTTTTAAGCGACGCGTGTTTTGAGATAAAATCAATCGAAGAAAAGAATAGAAATCGGATCCAATAAAAAAGAGGAATTTTTTTTGGAAAAGGATAAGTACAATGGGATTTAAGATCCAAAAAGAAAAGAAATTAAGAAAGTAAAAAATTCAAATCAAAACCAAAATGAGGAGAGGAATAGAAATAGAATAAAATAGAATATCTAAGTCTAAGAATATTAATATTATAGAATTAATTATATAATTAGAATTAATTCTATAATTAATTTAGAATAGAATCTTATAGAATTTCTTTCTTCTTTATTCTTCTTCATTTCTTTATCTGTTTTGGATGTAATTTGGCGGCATGGCCAAGTGGTAAGGCGGGGGACTGCAAATCCTTTATCCCCGGTTCGAATCTGGGTGTCGCCTGATCAACAAAAAAAGACTTGGAATTTATTAATCCTGTTGATCGAACTTGACGAATTCTTGCCCCGCAAAAGCATAGGCAAGGGCTAGGTCTGTCGATACTTGATTTTTTGAGAACCATAGGTCCTATAAAAGACTGTCATCTTTTTTCTCAAAATCTGGGTTCTGAGTGTGGCTCAAAAAAGTACCAATAAATCTGAAGCAACCCAATCTTATGAAAGATTGGTTTGGTCTATTCTGAATTGAATCAAATAAAAGAAATAGCGAGAATTCATTCTGGAGAACTATGAAAGTAAGAAGTCGGAAATCTTGGTATCCAAACCAAAGGTTCCTAAGAGACACTCCTTTTTGGCTACTAAGGTTTAATAAAAGATTCTAAAAAAGACTCTAAAGACTCCCTAATTATTTTACACTTTTCTTAATATTGAGGTAACTCTGTTTGCGATGAAATTAGATTGGATAGGCTGATGGTAAATTCATTTAAGAATTGTGGCAAAGAACTGAAGATACTTTGTATTCAGATTCACTAGAGGTTCTGAGTACTGTTCATAAATTGAATCAGAATGGTTGACTGGCTCTTCTTTGTATTTGTATCTTTTCTTTTTTCTTATTCTATTTTTTTTTTCAATTCTTTGCTATTTCAATAGAATTCTATAGAATAAGAAATCTATGAACTTTTTATGAGTGGATTCATGAAATTGTTTCATAAAAAGCCGTAAGTAAGAATCCTGTTTTGACTCTGCACCATTGATTCCACTATGATTATGAATCAATAATGGAAGCTCATTTCATAGAGATAGGGATAGGGGACATCATTCGCATGGATATAGTAAGTTTCGCTTGGGCTGCTTTAATGGTAGTGTTTACATTTTCTCTTTCACTTGTAGTATGGGGAAGGAGTGGGCTTTAGAGCTAGGAATAGTAAGAATACTTTACTGAAAAATCTACTTCTATCAATTGTGATCGTTTTGCGAAAGCTTAAAAAAACTTGACTTGCTTTAGTTTATCTATATCTATATATTATTTCTTAGATATTAGATATATTAGTAGTATTATATTCTTAGTAATATTCTATTACTCTATATTACTCTATTAGTATTAGATTTCTATTGAATCCTGTATTAATATTAAAGAAAGAGTTTTCTTTTCTTATTCTTTATTTATTATTTTTAATATCTAATACTTATAATATCTAATATTTCTAATATCTAATATTTCTAATATTATTAGATTTATCTAATTCTTTAATATATGATTTATATATATGATATTTATATGGTATTATAGTATATGCCCGTACTATTATTCCTACATTAATTCTTTCGATGGGCCCCCGGATCCATATAAAGAAGCATAAGAAGAAGATATAAAAAATGAGGAATTCAAGGAGTTGGGCTTGCAATTCTTTTGGATTGATCAAAAAGCATACAAATGTGTGTAGAGAAAAAATTTAAAATTTTAAGGCTATTTCATTTTGATATACGTATAATATATATATACTATTAT